AAAACAACCTTAGCTTTACTTTAGTCCTTTCAATTCTTGCTCTTTGTCTAGTCAGAACCTCTCTTCTTCAAGAACTGTTTTTGTAAGTCTAACTCTTTAGCTACTAACTCGTAACTCTAACTCTTATTATTAACTTCACTTATTAACTGTTAAGACTTAAATTAAGTTATGAAATTTATATAATAAGTGAATTAAAGAATACAAGCGGATTGAAAAAGAAAAGACTAAGTTAGATATCTACCTCAAAACTATTTGCATTACTTTGCGTCCTATATCCTACTCTCCTCCCCCAAAGAGGACCGTACAGCGCTACCCGATCCACTCGCTCTATTGAGTCTGAACCTATGCTCCACCAGGAGGGCCGTCCCTTACTTACCATCTATGCCGTCCAAGTGAAGCGGTTCAGGTCACAGAAGGTAAGATTGGCTCTTTCTTTTTGAATTGCATCCGGGAGCACGCGTCAATAAGAATTTGTCATTTTCCATTTAGAGTGAGAAGCCGCAGTCAAAAAGTTGGTTGTGCATTGCCAAGGGACCCAGTCCATGATAAAAGAAAAGAGAGGCTTTGCTCTGGAAACGAAAGTAAACTGCATCTTCTTAGATCAAACGAAGTGTACGTACAGTTCATCAGGTCCCCATGCTACGGGCGAAGCAGGTGGGGTATCTCTTGAGAGCCAAGGACGGGGTCGAACCGTCATTCCAGGATTTGCAGTCCGATACATTTCCATTATGTTACCTAGCCAAACCCGCCACCTCATGTGCCAAAGTCAAACGGCTGTTCTTCCTTCCCCGGTCCGCTTTTCTAAAGTAAGATGAGACAATACCCTTATGATATGCCCCTAGGCTAAAGAAGGTGCAATTCTCTTACTTTCTTATATTAAATCATATATTCATACTTTATTATATTAAATCATATATTCATTTAAATATTGTACTTTCTTTCTTTCTTTTCTCATATTATCACATAGTCTTACTTGATTTAATAGAAAATAGAATACCAGAATGTCCGAAAAGCATTGATTCGCATCTCATACAACCGACACTGTTTGCCTTATCTTCTTATCTTTCCTAGGGTTCATAATCAAGAAAAGAAAATAGTGACATGACTTCTCTGTCAAAATGTAGCTTGTTCGGAAAAGAGGCTGTAGACCGTGGGGAAAAGGAAGAGGTTTTTAGCGCTTATGATAAATGAATTATTAGAGATGTTATAGAGATAGAGATGAATCCTCTAGCTAGCAATAGTAGTTATTCATCAATAGGGTACTCAACCGGCAACCGATCAAGGAAAGGGTTCCGGCCTCCACCTAAGAAAGCAGGAGCCAGGGAGACATGACATGAGCTTAGAGGAGTCGAATTGCCTCGCCCTCTACCCATATAGGATGCAGCTTTTTTTGATGAAGCAGGAATTCAGGGAAAAGTTAAGAGTTAAAGAATGGAAAGGCCGGAAGGCAGGCCCTCCGTCCGCTACGTTAAATCTTGTACCGAGGGGAGTACGTTCGCAAGAATGAAACTCAAAGGAATTGACCCCGGGCGTAAGGTAATAGGACAATTTCTCAAAGGCTTCTCCTACAAAGACGATCGGGAATGGGGATAGACTTCTTAACCTACCCTTGGAGAGCTGCGAATCCTTAGATTGCTACTAACTAGACTAACAGATAGAATTCAGAGAGTGCTGGACTTACATACGTTATTTCCTACAAGACGGTTTAGAGGTTGGACTGAGAGAGATACTTTTTAGGCCATAAGCGATAGGGCCGGCCAATGGTGCTAGAACTAAAAGAAGATTCAATCGCTCAAGCAAGGAAGAGAGACAACCCAAACGAACCACTCACTGGAGGAGTTAAACAGTCTCAAGACAAAATAAATACTCTACCGAATAAGAAACCCACTCGTTACTAACAAGTTCGTAGTCTTAACTCTAACTCTAACTTAGGAAAAAAGAAGAGTGTTGAGCTAAGATAAATTTTCTTATAACCCTCCTCACATATAACTGATGCCTATCTTTAGAGGAAAGAGGACTCTAGGTATTCGCCTTGCTGGTCAATAGTTACATACGGCTGTGATCCACGAGACCATCCCATCTCATCCTATTAGCACGCATTCCATCAAGATCTTGAGAATCATATTAGTGTCTTTCTTGTTTGTACCGATTCTTTAAGGTTATGTAATAAAGATTAACACCTGACCCATTGTACTGGAAAAAGCTATTGCTAGTGCTGTACTGGTGACTGTACTTACAGTTTTTTAAGCAAATCTTTCTTGATAGGGATGGGAGGGTAAGGAACTCTAGCCCAGCCATCCTATTAGCATGACCTAAGCCTCAATCAATAGCCTAAAGCCCCTTTCTTTCTTAACCGTTTCCACTAAAACCTTGCGTGCCGCCTCGTCTTGTAAGAAAGCTATAAGAAAGTAGGGATTATAGGTCACTCAGATCCTGCACTTCGTACCTCACTCGAACCCTGTTTAGAAAACTAGACATTGACAGAGAATTGAAGCGATAG